GTACATTTCCATTGAATTTAACTTCAATTTGAATGAATTAGGGATTCCGTATACAATTCTAAGTAGACCTTAACTACACATGCATCTGAACATATATGCATTATCTTTATGTATTTCAATAAAAAGGAGGTTTTTCAATGCGAGATCTAAAAACATATCTCTCCGTGGCTCCAGTCCTAAGTACGCTATGGTTTGGGGCTTTAGCAGGTCTATTGATAGAGATTAATCGTTTTTTCCCGGATGCGTTGACATTTCCCTTTTTTTCATTCTAGTTATTTACATTATTTACAGCGGAAGGAATGACGAAGATTTTATATAGAATCCAATATCGTTAACTAATCCCTACCCCCTTTTTTCTCTTTTTTCCTTTTATTCTTATTTTATTTTTTATTAAAATAAAAAATAAAAATAAGGGACGAAAGAGAAAGAATAAAAGTGGATTCAACGTCGTCGAGACTCAGAGGCATTTCAAATGAAATGAATAAATGGAGGCATGGGAGTAGAGTATAGTATAAAGGGTCAAGTGCAAGGATACAAGATCTTTAACTGAAATAGCTTACTTCAGGGTGAAATAGAATTTCGAAATCATTGTCTTACTTATCCTTTACTTATCCTATGGCTTTGCTTTGATTTATTATTCCTTTTTAGGATTGGATTTCAAGTTAGTAACTTCGATTTGTTATTTTTTCCTTTTTATTCCTTTCGAATCAAAATCAAATAGAAATAGAAGAGTTGAGTAAATCAAAAATTAAAATGCAAAGGAGGTTAATGGCCAAGAGAAAAGACGCGCGAGTCACAGTGATTTTGGAATGTAACGGTTGTATCCGAAACGGTGTTAAGAAGGTATCAACGGGCATTTCCAGATATATTACTCAAAAGAACCGGCACAATACGCCAAATCAATTAGAATTAAGAAAATTCTGTCCCTATTGTTACAAACATATGATTCATGGGGAAATAAAGAAATAGATCGACCCAATATGTCTTATCCTTTCCTTTCAAGCGGAAAAATGACATTATATAGAACATATTTGAATCAAAAAGAATCCTACTTTGGGGGGTTAAAATGACAATTAAGAAATAGGATTTTCGGGATAATCAATCAATAAACTAAAAAAATCATGGATAAATTCAAGCGACCTTTTCTGAAACCCAAGCGATCTTTTCGTAAGCGTTTGCCCCCGATTCAGCCGGGGGATCGAATTGATTATAGAAACACGAGTTTACTTACTCGATTTGTTAGCGAACAGGGAAAAATATTATCTAGACGGGTGAATAGATTGACCTTGAAACAACAACGATTAATTACCACTGCTATAAAACAAGCTCGTATTTTATCTTTGTTACCTTTTCTCAATAATGAGAAAAATAATCAGAAAAAATTTAAAAGAACCGAGTCGACCTCTAGAATTCTCAATAATAAAAAAAATAATGAGAAAAACTTTAAAAGAACCGAATCGACCTCTATAACTAGAGGTGGTCTTAGAACCCGAAAGCAATAGGTTTATTCTTTGTTCATTTGAATCAGAATTCAAATACGAACTTAAACGAGAGTTGGTGTTTTGTTCGACAAATCCGACAATCCAGATTTTAGTATCGTGTCGTAAGAAAAAAACGAATCGAACAAAAAAAATATTTTTTTAATGTGTTCATTCATTTTGACTACTTTAGTATCTTTTCTCTGAGTCACTTCGATTCCACCTTCCCGGAGTTCATTCTCCGGGGAACTCCCTTTAGATTATAATATCGTATTCTTTACGATCGACTTCTTTTATGATTTCGTTCGGAAGCATATAAACACAATTCCTATTTGATACAGCTATTTGGGCCAGTATTTTACGATTAAGAAGCAACTGTCGTTTGTATAAATCATGTATAAATTGACTATAGCATGCTCCCTTTTCTCGAATTTTTGCGTTTATTCGAGTGATCCACAAACAGCGAAAATTTCTCTTTTGGTTATCCCTATCTCGATGAGCCGAAACCAAAGCTCTTATTTGCTGTTGAGAAATAGTTCGAGTAAGTTTTGAATGAGCCCCTCGAAAGCTTGAGGCAGATGAACGAGTTTTTTTTCTACGTCTTTGAGCTATATATCCGCGTTTCAGTCTGATCATTGAATAAAAAAACTTTGACAAATAACTAATGGATTTCTTTTTTTTTCAGTTATTCTTTTGGTCTATTAATAAGTAAAGGGATTTTTCCAATGTATAAAATAGAAATTCCAATGGCTTTAGCTACTCTAACCTTCCCGACCACCTTTTTTCTTTATTAGTTATTTTACTGCGAAATAGGAAAGAAGTAAGAAATGATCTTTTGCTAGGTGTAAAAAAAAAAAAAAGAAATATAAATTCGAAATGGAAAAAGGTGGGTTCCGTCGTTTCTATGGTTATTTCTTAAACGGTGAGGTCTTCTCTATACACCGGAGCCTTTACTTAATGGAATCTATAGGTAACTTGTAACTTGTATAGTTCACACCACACTCTTTGGCTCTACCCACGAATTATCCAGTAATAGGTCTTTCACAATCAGACCCACCTATACAGTAACGGTATTTCATTAGGAAAGTTAGCTTGGTAGCTGACCCTCGTAGTCCGTTCTTGACCGAGTGGGAACTTTATTTTTATGCTTTTATTATTTTCATAAGATTTTCTCCGCTTAATGGATAAGCATTTGCTACCAATGGAGAATTTCCTCTCATCTTTAATTCATTGGATTTTCACCAAAGAAAACCATAAACTTCATACACAATAAAGGGATCCATTGGCTTATTTTGCATTTTAATAGTGAATGGAGTTCTATCTTCCATTCGATCCTATTTACGGTACCGATCATTTATACTGAAAAGCGATTTTATTGCTTTAGCTCATGATCTAAACGAGTCGCACATACACCCTAGTACATGTTCCTCGGCGCTGAGGACATCCCCGAAGAGCGGGGGATTTCGTGACATTTCGAATTGGCTGTCTTGTATTTCTAATAAGTTGTTTAATAGTTGGCATGTTGAATCATATAATATATCTCATGGGCTGGTTTAGATTGATCCTAACCGGATTTTTCTGAATTTTTCTAATTTTTTCTAATTTTTTCTATCTATTATATAGAGAGAGTTTGAATAAAATTCGGAAGTAGAATGCCCATCCATTTTCCGCAAAATCCATTTTTGCATTCAAATCGTACTATATGAATCATTATGTTCTATAATCTTCACTAGTTTTTTATTTTATAAAAAAAAAAAAAAATACATTAAAAAAAAAGGCTAGATTTCAATTTTGAATCCTACAACATCGACAATTCCGTAAGCTACGGCTTCTTCTGGTGTCATAAAGACGTCTCTCTCCAGGTCGATAGCTATAATCCAAGGAGGTTGCTTCGTCGTTGCGTGATACCCATATATTACTGAGGCGCGGATCGACAATATCTGTTTTAGGTCCAGGGCACTTATTCCCAGGTCGCCGTCCAAATAAGAACTAACAGGCTGATGGATCATTACCCTGATGATAGAAGGTTTCTCTATCTCTCTATCTGGTGTGATGAAACGAACAGAAAAGTAAAGATAAAGACTAAATAGGAAAAAAGATAGAATTCCATAACCGTACGGGCATCATTTTTTGTACATTGCATACGGCTCTACAGCTAAATTGGCTATGACTTTCGATTCCAGAAAGATAAAACTAGAATCTATCAGCCCCAGGCTGTTAAATAAAAGATCAAATTGCCACCCTTCTTTTCGCGGTTGTTAAAAAATACTATGATGGCTCCGTTGCTTTCTATTTTCAAATGGATTCTTTTTTTTTTTGATTGAGCAATCCCAAAGTTTCTTTTTGATCCAACTAAAAAAGGAAAAATCTTGTTTTTTCGCACTCTTTTTTTAGAACTTAATTTAAGAGCCCTTCGGTGTGAAAACAAAAAAGTTTGTGACGCTAAACTGGACTTCCGGTAGATAAAACAAAATCGGAAATACCTTTTATCTCATACTACTCTCTCGATACCTAATCAAATTTTTTTGAAAAAAAAAACCAATACAAAAATTTTTCATATCGAATTCGAAGTGCCATGCTATTATTACTTAATGTTCATATGGCGAAGGCATAGTTTTCTTTTTTCTCTCAAATAAAAAACCTCATTGGCGCCGAGCGTGAGGGAATGCTAGACGTTTGGTACTTACTCCTCCAGACAATATAAAAGATGCCATGGATATGGCAGTTCCTACGCATATTGTATGGACCGGTGCGATTCCTGTTGTTACAGAAGCAAAAATAGCCAGCCCACCTATTGCGGATCCGCCATTGGAGTTTATATAACAATGAATAATTTCTTCCTTATTCTCGATGCCGTAAATTGTTATAAGCCCTACAGCATGATTCGCGGACTCGGGATCAATATCATCGCCCACAAAAAGGAATCGTTGGTGAGAAAGTCGGTTGATTAGGGTCAAATTGGTTCCCTTACGAACCGTACATGCACCTTTTGATGCATACGGTTCAAGAAAAGAATCAATGTATAGATTCCAGTGCTCTTTCTTTTTTTTTCTAGGCTTTTTTCTAGCAAAAGCAGGTTTTTCCAACTTGGAACGAAAGGGCTTTTTTTAGATTTTTCAATAAAAAAATTGACTTATTTCTTCCTTCTAAACTAAAAATAAAAAAAAGTCAAAAAACTTATTGAATTAACTTCTCATTGATATATTGTTTCATCGAGATTCAATTCAAATCACGATGGGATTTTCTTGTTCCTGAATGGGTCTCTTTTATGTTTTTAGGTTTATGCTCTACTCCGGGTAAAGATACGCCCCCCTTTTTGTGCATATAGGACAAATCTTGTCGTCACCATTTCTTTTTGTTATGACTTTCCAAATAAGAACCGAGAATCGTTTATGATACACGTCGTAATCATAGATCTATTTCAAATTGGGTTTTTTCTAAGCGGAGTCTGGATACTTCATTTTTTGAGTCCAACCAAAGTCAACCATAAATTTTTCTAATTGAAAATAGTACTCTGAATCCCCCAATAATGGATTTCACGCTCCACTTTTTGGATGATTCCATTTATTTTGCTTGGGCGAAAGAAAGGATATCTCGATTAGGAGAGAGAACGGGGAAATCCCATAGGACCCAATATATCTGACAAGTCGCACTATAGGTCAACCCAAGAGTCATCCTTCTTGTCGTCTTCGTCTTCTGTTGTTCCAGGAATTAGGAAAGATAGTTGTGGAACACCAACAGGCATAATGGAAAGGAAAACGCGGAATATTATCTTTCACTTTGATGTGGAAACGTAAGAATTGTTGTCGTTATAATATTGTCTTTATCGTATTTATTTTTCCAATCGATACTGTCTATACAGTAGGAAAGATAGACAAATAGTCCCTTCTAATGATAAATACAGATAGACGCATTTACTCATAGAAAAAGGTATCAACCCCCATTGCATATTGGTGCTTATCGAGTATAGAATAAATCTGCTTCTCTTTTTTCCTACGAACAGAATAGAATATAACCTAACTCTTGTTAGGAAATAATACACTTAAGAAGGAGGTCTATAGGATAGTCAGAGTATAGTCTTTTCCAATGCAATAAAGTTAGTTAGTGTCTATTTTTCTTTGAAAAAGGGGTATTTTCCATGGGTTTGCCTTGGTATCGTGTTCATACTGTTGTATTGAATGATCCCGGCCGGTTGCTTGCCGTTCATATAATGCATACAGCTCTGGTTGCTGGTTGGGCGGGCTCAATGGCTTTGTATGAATTAGCCGTTTTTGACCCTTCTGACCCTGTTCTTGATCCAATGTGGAGACAGGGAATGTTCGTTATACCCTTCATGACTCGTTTAGGAATAACCAATTCCTGGGGAGGTTGGAGTATTACAGGGGGGACTGCAACGAATCCGGGTATTTGGAGTTACGAGGGTGTAGCTGGGGCACATATTATGTTTTCTGGCTTATGCTTTTTGGCAGCTATCTGGCATTGGGTCTATTGGGATCTAGAAATATTTTCTGATGAACGTACAGGAAAACCCTCTTTGGATTTGCCTAAGATCTTTGGAATTCATTTATTTCTCTCCGGGGTGGCTTGCTTTGGTTTTGGTGCATTTCATGTCACGGGCTTATACGGTCCTGGAATATGGGTGTCCGATCCTTATGGACTAACCGGAACAGTACAACCTGTAAATCCGGCGTGGGGCGTGGAAGGTTTTGACCCTTTTGTTGCGGGAGGAATAGCTTCTCATCATATTGCAGCCGGTACGTTGGGCATATTAGCGGGCCTATTCCATCTTAGCGTACGACCGCCACAACGTATATATAAAGGATTGCGTATGGGGAATATTGAAACCGTACTCTCTAGCAGTATCGCGGCTGTATTTTTTGCAGCTTTTGTTGTTGCTGGAACTATGTGGTATGGGTCGGCAACTACTCCCATCGAATTGTTTGGGCCCACTCGTTATCAATGGGACCAGGGTTACTTTCAGCAAGAGATATATCGACGAGTTAGTACCGGTCTATCAGAAAATCTAAGTTTCTCAGAAGCCTGGTCTAAAATTCCCGAAAAATTAGCTTTTTATGATTATATTGGCAATAATCCGGCAAAGGGGGGATTATTCAGGGCAGGATCCATGGATAATGGAGATGGGATAGCGGTTGGTTGGTTAGGACACCCTATCTTTAGAGATAAAGAAGGGCGTGAGCTTTTTGTACGTCGTATGCCTACTTTTTTTGAAACCTTTCCGGTCGTTTTGGTAGATGGTGACGGAATTGTCAGAGCCGATGTTCCTTTTAGAAGAGCAGAATCGAAGTATAGTGTTGAACAAGTAGGTGTAACCGTTGAGTTCTACGGTGGCGAACTAAATGGAGTCAATTATAGTGATCCTGCTACTGTTAAAAAATATGCTAGACGCGCTCAGTTGGGTGAAATTTTTGAATTAGACCGTGCGACTTTGAAATCCGATGGTGTTTTTCGTAGCAGTCCAAGGGGTTGGTTTACTTTTGGACATGCTTCATTTGCTTTGCTCTTCTTCTTCGGACACATTTGGCATGGTGCTAGAACCTTGTTCAGAGATGTTTTTGCTGGTATTGATCCAGATTTGGATACTCAAGTAGAGTTTGGCGCATTCCAAAAGCTTGGAGATCCAACTACAAAACGACAGGTGGTCTGATACAAGACTACTTTGGGATTTTTCCTCTATTTTCTTTTTTGCGGGGGTTTCCATACAGAGTAAGTTTGAATTACCGCTTCTTTTATTCTCACTCTTTAATTTCAAGATGATGTGTTTTAAAAAGAAAATAGAATAATAAAAAAATAAAAAACAAATAGGTAGGGAAGTTATAATTGTAAACCACGATCGAATTTATGGAAGCATTGGTTTATACATTCCTTTTAGTATCGACTCTAGGGATAATTTTTTTCGCTATCTTTTTTCGAGAACCACCTAAAATTTCAACTAAAAAATAAAATAGAAAATGATTTTCATTATCTCAATTCCCTAATTGACCCGACAGTACCCGTTTTGGGA